AAAATATAGCCAGAAAGGCTATTTCAATAGCGGCGTCCAAAATCTCTATACGAACTCAATTTATTATTTCGGGATCGGGATAAGGGTGTAAAACCAAAAGAAATCGGTCTTGGAAATGAAAAAATAGCAGGTTTTTGACAAAAAATATTTCTTTTTTTCTTGGATCCTTGCATTGTATTGTGTATTGAAAGAACAGATAAAAAAAATGATATGATTCAACCCCAAACCTATTTGAATGTTGCGGATAATAGTGGGGCTCGAGAATTGATGTGTATTCGAATCATAGGAGCTAGCAATCGTCGATATGCACATATTGGCGACATTATTGTTGCTGTGATTAAAGAAGCAGTGCCAAATATGCCCCTAGAAAGATCAGAAGTGGTCCGAGCTGTAATTGTACGTACCCCTAAAGAACTCAAACGTGGCAACGGTATGATAATTCGATATGATGATAACGCTGCAGTTGTTATTGATCAAGAAGGAAATCCAAAAGGAACTCGCGTTTTTGGTCCGATCGCTCGGGAATTGCGACAATTAAATTTTACTAAAATAGTTTCATTGGCTCCTGAGGTATTATAAAATGAGACTGTGATATGGCTATAGTAAGCTATTGAAAAAAATAGATTAAGATTAATTAGTAGATCATGTCTGACGCATATACCTTTTAAAACTTCATATTTATAAAATAAATTACTAATTAAAATTCATAAAAAAACATGTTGATTATATTCAAATTTGGAGGTATTAATATTTTTATTCCATCATGGGTAGGGACACTATTGCTGAGATAATAACCTCTATACGAAATGCTGACATGGATAGAAAACGAGTGGTTCAAATAACATCTACTAATATCACTGAAAAGATTATTAAAATACTTTTACGAGAAGGTTTCATCGAAAATGTCAGGAAACACCGAAAAAGCAACAAATATTTTTTGGTTGCAACCCTGCGACATAGAAGGAATAGGGAAAGGAGCTATAGAAATATATTAAATTTAAACCAGATTAGTCGACCCGGTTTACGAATCTATTCTAACTATCAACGAATTCCTAAAATTTTAGGTGGAATGGGAATTGGAATTCTTTCTACTTCTCGAGGTATAATGACAGACCAAGAGGCTCGCTTACAAGGAATCGGCGGAGAAATTTTGTGTTATATATGGTAATCCTTCTGATATCCGAATTGGATCTGAAATTTCCTATTTGTGAAAAATACAAAAAAAAAAGAACGGATTGTCTAATCTTGTTCCTTCTCCATTAGTTAATACTTCAAGGGAGTTTTATCTGGAATGAAAGAGCAAAAATGGATTCATGAAGGTTTAATTACTGAGTCACTTCCCAACGGTATGTTCCGGGTTCGCTTAGATAATGAAGATCTAATTCTAGGTTATGTTTCAGGAAAGATCCGACGTAGTTTTATCCGGATACTACCGGGAGATAGAGTCAAAATTGAAGTAAGTCATTATGATTCAACTCGAGGACGTATAATTTATCGACTCCGCAACAAAGATTCGAGAGATTAGGCGGTTGAACATTTCTTTCCAGGGAAATACTATTCGAGATTCAAAATTCCAAGAAACCCATTTTCTTCCAACAAGTCAATTCAGAATTAAGGTAAGGAATGAGAAATATGAAAATAAGAGCTTCTGTTCGTAAAATTTGTGAAAAATGTCGATTAATCCGTAGGCGGGGACGAATTATAGTAATTTGTTCCAATCCGAGACATAAACAAAGACAAGGATAATCTAAAATAAACCTGCTAAAAGATGTACAAATAAGGAAAAGGATCTGTTTTGAGAGAAAATGGATATATCCATATATCTTTAACTCATATTTATGAGATGATAAAATATGGCAAAAACTATATCAAGAGTTGGTTCACGTAAGAATGGACGTATTGGTTCGCGTAAGAATACACGTAGAATACCAAAGGGAGTTATTCATGTTCAAGCAAGTTTCAATAATACCATTGTCACTGTTACAGATGTAAGAGGTCGGGTGGTTTCTTGGTCCTCTGCCGGTACTTGTGGATTCAGGGGTACAAGAAGAGGGACACCCTTTGCTGCTCAAAGCGCAGCAGCAAATGCTATTTGTACAGCGGTAGATCAAGGTATGCAACGAGCAGAAGTCATGATAAAAGGTCCCGGTCTCGGAAGAGACGCAGCATTACGAGCTATTCGTAGAAGTGGTATACTATTAAATTTCGTAAGGGATGTAACCCGTATGCCACATAATGGTTGTAGACCTCCTAAAAAAAGGCGTGTGTAAAAATAAACATTGAACAAATTTCAAGAGAAATAAACAATTCAATGATAGAATCAAATAATATTACTATGGTTCGAGAGAAAGTAGCAGTATCTACTCGGACACTACAATGGAAGTGTGTTGAATCAAGGGTAGACAGCAAACGTCTTTATTACGGGCGCTTTATTTTATCTCCACTTATGAAGGGTCAAGCCGACACAATAGGTATTTCGATGCGAAGAGTTTTGCTTGGA